TCCGCAACGCGTTTTAAACTCTTTAGTAAAAGAGAATCTAAAGATCTTCATTTTTATTTTGAATTCCATTCTATTCGAATAAAGTAATATATTCTATAAATCATACTCTTTTGATCAAAGAGATATTTCACTGCTCCTTTTCTTTGTATTTTGAATCTGTATGATAGAAACCTTTTTCCAACAAAATTAGGGCGAATTTCAATCAACGGACTCTTAGCAGGCTTAGAGACGGATACGAAGGACGACCGGACCCTTTTTTTCTATTATTCTTTTTTCTTGAGATGTTTCTCTCTTTACTGTTCCATTACCGTTTACTGTTCAAAGAAGAATTTTTTTTGTTAAGCGTATATGGACTTTCTATAAAAAATGGTTAAAGGTGGTTATAGGCTTGATGATTATCGAACAAGATATTATAGATAAGAGTAAAGTGAGTGACATATTGCACATTTAACGCGCCTTTAGCTAAATCTAATTATCTTATAGAAATTCTATTTATGCTTTATCGAATCTCATTTCATAGCATGGTTGAGGTGGTTAAAAATCGATGAGGCTTACTCTTCCTTTTCAAAACCCGAGAAGTGCTCGCGAAACTATTCAATCAATTTAAAGTTTGCTAATTATTTTATTACTATACACCCCTAATCGGTTTTACTTCATTGCTGGAATTCCTTTCTTTTGATAGATACCTGGATTCCTAGTTAAAATAATATAAAAATAGAATAATTAAAACCCTAAGACATAAGAATAAAATGATTCTTTCAGATTGATCAAAGCAAAAAACTATATTAATATTAAATAAATAAACTGGGATGATATAGCAATTCCATACATGGAATTGCTATCCACATAAGCATACACGAAGATAATATATTTAATCTATAATTATACTAATATGTAGATCGTATGGTAGAAAGATTCATCTATTTCTTTCTACTATACGATTTCTATACTGGATACTGGGAATTGTAGTCGTCTTATTTCAGTTAAAGTTTAAGACGCGAAATGCGTTTTCAGTTTATTTTCGTGAATTCTTGAATTAAACTAAGTTTACTCAGTTTAAGTCAAATTAATTATTTTGACTGACTGTTTTTACATAAATGATAAGTAAAAAGGCGGTAGGAATTAAAATGAATAGTGCAGTAGCAATAAATGCAAGAATATTGACTTCCATAATATAAATAAAAAATCAAATTTAACAATAACCCGGGATTTAATCCCATAGAGATGACAAGCCCCTCTCCTTTCAATTCAATGGATGAATTACCTCTCGATGGTTTTGAATCGAATCAATATCATGAATAACAATATCTGAATTCTGAAATGAATTCGTCGTCAAAAATGGAATAGTATAACATAGGAAGTTCGTTTAATCATACCGAATCCCAACTTAGATTCCTGATCTAAAAAAAAGCCCTTTTTTTTTTTTGTATTACCTTGCATCTCCCATGTATAATTATCCGATGAAGTATCATATGATCACCCTTCCCCATTATTAACACAGTTTCAACCTCAACTAAGAAAAAAACCACTCCAAAAAAATAGAGGATTCTATTCCATATCCATGAATCTGGAACAATCGATAAAATATATCTCGTCTTTCTTGAAATGCTTACTACAGTGCTAGCACTAATCGGACTAACCCACTAACATATTCTTTTCTTGGACGAGAAGTAAAGAAAAATAGAGTTTTGAAAGAATTGATTAATGTATATTGATTAATGTATTTAGTCGATCCGACGGGACTGACGGGGCTCGAACCCGCAGCTTCCGCCTTGACAGGGCGGTGCTCTGACCAATTGAACTACAATCCCCAGGAAATAAATAGGCGGTTTTGGATTCTTTTTTATCTCCGTATCGAGTATTTTGTTTTGTAAGGAGGGGGGTTATACCCCCTCATGGTAGATTGGCGAATTTTTGGGCCGAGCTGGATTTGAACCAGCGTAGACATATTGCCAACGAATTTACAGTCCGTCCCCATTAACCGCTCGGGCATCGACCCACAAAGAATCACTTTTAGGCTTATTGGTAATCCATGATCAACTTCCTTTCGTAGTATACCCTACCCCCAGGGGAAGTCGAATCCCCGCTGCCTCCTTGAAAGAGAGATGTCCTGAACCACTAGACGATGGGGGCTACTTGCATAACCGCTATCATACTATGATTATAATATAAATATTTTATATATTGTCAATATAATGGAATGTTATGATTAAATAATAATAGAATGCTATGATTAAATAGCAAGGGATTTTTCACCTTTCCTACCTAATTGTAGAGAATCTTTTGGTTTGTGATTCATATTCATGAATTATTCATTAGAATTAGTATTCTTCACTCTATTCTATATATAAAGATATATCATTTCGTCTAATAGAAATAGAAAAAAACCATAAGACGGGATATTCTTATTTCATCATTGAATTTTATCCCAGATTTGCTAGGTAAATCTATTTTATTATTAATTTTATTCAAGATTTTCTTATTCAAGACTCTTATTCAA